TATATTTTTTTTTTTTATATAAAAAAAGTATTGAAAATGGTTTAAAACTTAAAATAATGTATATTTACATATATATTTATATATATATATTAAATATTTAATTTATTATTAATATTATTATTATATATATATATATATTTATTAATAATTTTAATAATATATAAATTTTTTCTTAAATTAAATTAATATTAATAATTTTTTTCTATTTAATTAGATTATTAATTGCATATATACGTATTAATTTTTAATATTAATATTATGAAAAATAAGTGAGAGATAATATTAAATTTTTAATAATTATATTAAATTTAATATAAAAAAAAAAAAAAAAAAATCTATTCAACATTTTTAATATATTAAATAAATTTTTATGATTTACAAATTTTATTTTAAGCCTAATTTACATATAAATTTTAGTGTTAATTTTAGTTTATTTAAAAAATTTATTAATTAATTAAGTAGTAATTATAATTAAAAAATTTAAGAAATTAAGATTTAGTAATTCAATAATTAAATAACAAATTTTGTGCCAGCAGTTGCGGTTATACAAAATTTTATGTAAAATTTTTCAGTAATAATTAATATAATGATATAATTTAATTAAAAGTAAAATTATAAAGTGAAATTTTAATTTTATAAAAATTAAAATTTAATTATGATTTAAAAAAATTTAATAAATAGACTAGGATTAGATACCCTATTATAAGAAAATTAATTAAAAATACTAAAATAGTAAATAATAATTTATTGAAACTTAAATAATTTGGCGGTATTTTAGTTCATTTAGAGGAATCTGTCTAATAATTGATAATCCACGAATAAATATACTTAATTTAAAATTTTATATATCGTTGTTAAAAAAATATTTTTAAAAAAAAATAATATTTAAAAATTATAATTAAAAAATTAATTCAGATCAAGATGTAGATTATAATTAAGAATATGATGGATTACAATAATAATAATTAAATGAATTTTTATATTGAAATAATAAATTGAAGGTGGATTTAAATGTAATTTTATTTAATTTAATAAAATGATTATAAATTAAAATATGTACATATTGCCCGTCACTTTCATTTAAAAATTGGAATAAGTCGTAACAAAGTAGAGGTACTGGAAAGTGTTTCTAGAAATAACAAATTAGAGCTTGATAAAGTATTTCATTTACATTGAGAAGAAATTATAAAAATAATTAATTTGATGGGGGAAAATTAATATAATAAAATAAATAATAAAAATAATTATAAAAAATAGTTAATGGGGGTTAAAGTATTTTTTAGAAAAAATTTATTAATTTATAGTTTAATAGTATTGTGAAAGAATTTTGAAATAAAGTTAAATATCAATTATTATTTAAGTAAATTTAATTTATTGTATCTTGTGTATCAGAGTTTATTAATAAATATTTTTAAATAAAAATATCTCGAATTTAAAAGAGATAGTTAATTATTAAAGTTAATGTGACATAATTATTTTAAATAATTAATTTGAAATGAAATGTTAATCGTTTTTAAAAATATCTAGTTTTTTTAGAAAAAAATTTAATTTTAAATTAATTTAATAATTTTTTTAAATTTGTTATATAAAATTATATACTTAATTAAATATTTTAAGGGATAAGCTTTAAATTAAATTTTTATAATATTTAATAAAATATTTAAATATTTTAAAATTTATATTTTTTATAAATTATAATTTTTTATAAATAATTTTATTTATTTTAAAATTTAAATTTAAATTTAAATTTATATAAAAAAATAATTTATAATAATAAAAAATTAGTTATAATGATAAAATTAGTATATAAAAAAAAATAAAATAAAATTAATTAAAATTAATAAAAAGGAATTCGGCAAAAATTTATATTCACTTGTTTATCAAAAACATGTCTTTTTGATAATAATATAAAGTCTAATCTGCCCACTGAAATTATTTAAAGGGCTGCAGTATATTGACTGTACAAAGGTAGCATAATAAATAGTCTTTTAATTGAAGACTTGTATGAATGATTTGATGAGATATAATCTGTCTCTTTGTTAAAATTAGAATTTAATTTTTTAGTTAAAAAGCTAAAATAATTATAAAAGACGAGAAGACCCTATAGAGTTTAATAATTTTATAATTTTAATTTTTTTTATTAATTTTAAATATTAAAATTATAAAATTATTTTGTTGGGGTGATAAAAAAATTTATTAAACTTTTTTTTAAAAATTACATTAATTTATGAATAATTGATCCATAATTTATGATTATAAGAATAAATTACCTTAGGGATAACAGCGTAATTTTTTTTTTTAGTTCTTATAAAAATAAAAGTTTGCGACCTCGATGTTGGATTAAGATAAAATTTAAATGCAAAAGTTTAAAATTTTTGATCTGTTCGATCATTAAAATCTTACATGATCTGAGTTCAAACCGGTGTGAGCCAGGTTGGTTTCTATCTTTATAAAAATAAAATAGTTTAGTACGAAAGGATCAATTATTTTAAATAATTTAATTAAAAGAATATTTATAATTTAATTATAAGCTATTTTGGCAGAAAAAATGTAATGGTTTTAGAAGTCATAAATGTATAATTAATTATATAAATAGTATATGATAATGATTGATAAATTTAATATTATAATTGGGGTTATTATTTTTTTTATTGGTCTTTTAATTAGAATTGCTTTTTTAACTTTATTAGAACGTAAAGTATTAGGTTATATTCAAGATCGTAAAGGTCCAAATAAATTGGGATTTATAGGTAATTTACAACCTTTTTCAGATGGAATTAAGTTATTTACTAAAGAACAAATTTATTTAAATTATTCAAATTATTTATATTATTATTTTTCTCCAGTAATTAGATTTTTTTTATCTTTAATAATTTGAATATTAATTCCTTATTATTTCAATTTTATTAGATTTAATTTAGGGTTTTTATATTTATTATGTTTTTTAAGAGTAGGAGTTTATACATTATTGTTAGCTGGTTGATCTTCTAATTCAAATTATTCTATATTAGGGGGTTTACGTGCTGTTGCTCAAACTATTTCTTATGAAGTTAGATTAGCTTTAATTTTAATTTCTAGTTTAATTATAATTATAGATTTTAATTTAATAAGTTTAAGATTATTACAACAAAATTTGTGATTTATTTTTTTAATATTCCCTTTAAGAATAATTATATTTTCTTCAATATTGGCTGAAACTAATCGTACTCCTTTTGATTTTGCTGAAGGTGAAAGAGAGTTAGTATCTGGATTTAATATTGAGTATAGAGGGGGTGGATTTGCTTTAATTTTTTTAGCTGAATATTCAAGAATTTTATTTATAAGATTATTATTTAATTTATTATATATAGGGGGATATTCATTAAATTATATATTTTATATAAAGTTAAGATTAATTTCTTTTTTATTTATTTGAGTTCGAGGAACTCTTCCACGTTATCGATATGATAAGTTAATATATTTATGTTGAAAAATTTATTTACCTGTTTCTTTAAATTTAGTAATATTTTTTTTAGGAATAAAAATATTTATTTTATAATAAATATTTTTAGTATAAATTAATAGAATATTTATTCTTTCTTAAGTTTTCAAAACAAATGCTTTAACAAGCTCATTAATTAGGTTAATTAAAAATTATTTTATCTCAAAATTTGTTAATAATTGGGTTAATAATATAATAAGAAAAGTAAATTATAGTTAAGATTTGACCTGTAATAATAAAAGGAATTTCAACGGGTCGTGCTCCAATTCAAGTTAATAAAATAATTGTTGAAATTATAATTCAAAAATTGATTTGATTTAACGGATAAAATTGAATACCTTGGATTTTTTTATTAAATGTAAAAGGAAGAATAATTAAAATTAAAATTGATATAATTAAAGCAATAACTCCTCCTAATTTGTTAGGGATAGAACGTAAAATTGCATAAGCAAATAAAAAATATCATTCAGGTTGAATATGAATAGGAGTTACAAGTGGATTTGCAGGAATAAAATTATCTGGGTCCCCTAGAATATAAGGATTAGTTAATCTTAATAAAGTTAAAATAAATATTAAAATAATAAATCCAATTAAATCTTTAAATGTAAAATATGGGTGAAAAGGAATTTTATCTATATTACTATTAACTCCTAAAGGATTATTAGATCCTGTTTGGTGTAAAAATAATAAATGAATTATTGTTATTATTATAATAATAAAAGGTAATAAAAAATGGAATGTATAAAATCGAGTTAAAGTAGGGTTATCTACTGCGAATCCTCCTCAAATTCAATTTACTAATATATTTCCTAAATAAGGAATTGCTGATAATAAATTGGTAATTACAGTTGCTCCTCAAAAAGATATTTGTCCCCAAGGTAAAACATATCCTATAAAGGCAGTTATTATTAATAAAAATAAAATTAATACACCTACTATTCAAGTATAAAAAAAATTAAATGATTCATAATAAATTCCTCGCCCAATATGAATGTAAATACAAATAAAAAAAAATGATGCTCCATTTGCATGAATAGTGCGAATTATTCATCCATAATTAACATTTCGACAAATATAATTTACTCTATAAAATGCTAATTCAATATTAGCACAATAGTATATTGTTAAAAATAATCCTGTAATAATTTGAATTATTAAACATAAAGCTAAAATTGATCCAAAATTTCATCATGATGAAATATTAGTAGGAGTTGGTAAATCAATTAGGGAATTATTAATAATTTTTAATAATGGATGAGATTTACGAATTAGGATAAATTTATTTATCATTAGTTAATTAAAAGATCGTAAAGGTCCGAAAAAAATATTTGTAATTTTAATTACAGCAATTAATGTAATAAATAAATAAATAATTAATATTATAGTTAAAAAATAGTTATGTTTATCATATAATTTAGATAAATTTATATTATTTTCGAAAAAAAAAATGAATATTGAATTAAAATTTTTTATTTCATTATTTATGAATATATTTATTAAGTTAATATTTTTATGGAAAAATATAGATAATAATAAAGAAAAAAATAAAATTAATAATAAATTTAATTTTATAGATGTTGATTGTTTTAAAATTTCATTAGATGCAATACTAGATACATAAATAAATAATACTAAAAGTCCTCCTAAGAAAACTAGGAAAAGAATATACGAAAATCAATAAGTATTTAAAAATAAACCAATAAATAATGAAATAATTAAGGTTTGAAATAAAATAAATAAACCTATTGTTAAAGGATGTTTAATAAAAAATATAAAAAGGGATATAGAAATTAAAATTAAAGAAATAAAAAATTTTAGGATTCCAAAGAATAGTTTAAGAAAAATAATAATTTTGGAGATTATTGATAAGAATAAATTCTTTTCTTTGAAGTTTTTAAAAAAAAAATTATTTTTGGTTTACAAGACCAATGTTTTGAGTTTAAACTATAAAAACAAATGATAATATGTTTTTTAGTAATATTTTTTTTAGGAAATATAATTTTTGTAAGAAAGCATAAACATTTATTAATTGTTTTATTGAGATTAGAATTTATTGTTTTAAGAATTTATTTAATAATAGTTATTTATTTTATAATACTAAATTATAATATATATATATTAATGGTATTTTTAGTTTTTAGAGTTTGTGAAGGGGCTTTAGGTTTATCAATTTTAGTTTCAATAATTCGTACTTATGGTAATGATTATTTTCAAAGATATAATTTATTATGATAAAATTTTTTATTTATATTATTTTTATAATTCCTTTATGTTTAATAAAAAATATATTTTGAACGGTTCAAATAATATTATTTTTCTTAATGATGTTATTTATAATATTTACAGTTAATATTATAAATTTTAGAAATTTAAGTTATATATTGGGTATAGACATGATTTCTTTTGGTTTAATTTTATTGAGAATTTGAATTTGTTCTTTAATAATTATATCTAGAGAAAATCTTATAAAAATAAATTATTATAAAAATTTATTTTTATTAAATATTATTTTTTTATTAATTATGTTATATTTAACTTTCTCAGTAATAAGAATTTTTATGTTTTACTTATTTTTTGAAGGTAGATTAATTCCTACTTTAATTTTAATTTTAGGATGAGGGTATCAGCCTGAGCGTATTCAGGCTGGTTCATATTTATTATTTTATACTTTATTTGTTTCTTTACCTTTATTAATAGGATTATTTTATATTTTTAACGAAATTAATACTATAATAATTTATATTTATAAGTTTTATAATATAAATTTTTTTTTATTATACATATCAATATTAATAGCTTTTTTAGTTAAAATACCTATGTATTTTGTTCATTTATGATTGCCTAAAGCTCATGTTGAGGCTCCTATTTCTGGGTCTATAATTTTAGCTGGTATTATATTAAAATTAGGGGGTTATGGATTATTGCGTATTTTAATTATATTCCAAAAAATAAATATAAGTTTAGGTATTATTTGAATTACTATTAGATTATTAGGAGGATTTTATATTAGATTAAAATGTTTTTGTCAAGTTGATATAAAGTCAATAATTGCTTATTCATCAGTAGCTCATATAGGATTAGTTATTAGAGGAATTATAACAATAAATTATTGAGGATTTATGGGCTCATATTTGTTAATAATTGGTCATGGATTATGTTCTTCTGGAATATTTTGTTTATCTAATATAAATTATGAGCGTTTATCAAGACGAAGATTATTTTTAAATAAGGGTTTAATAAATTTTATACCCACAATAAGATTTTGATGATTTATATTTATAATTTGTAATATAGCAGCTCCCCCCTCTATAAATTTTTTTGGGGAAATTATATTAATTAATAGTTTATTAAGATGATCTTGATTATCTATATTAATATTAATATTAATTTCTTTTTTTAGAGCAGGTTATAGATTATATTTGTATTCTTATTCACAACATGGAAATTTTAATTTAAGATTATATAGATTTTATATAGGATTTTCTCGTGAATATTTATTATTATTTTTACATTGATTTCCTTTAAATTTATTAGTTTTTAAATTTGATTATACAGTTATTTGATTTTATTTAAATAATTTAAGATAAAATATTGATTTGTGGAATCAAAAATATGAAATATTCATTTTAAATTATTAAAAATTATAATTCAATTTGTTTTATTAGATTTATTTTTTTATTTATATTTAGTTTATTAAATATATATTTTATAGTTTATTTTTTAATAAATAATAAAATTATTTTTTTAGAATGGGAGATTATTTCTTTTAATTCAGTAAATATTGTATTTTCTATATTAATTGATTGAATATCTTTAGTGTTTATAATATTTGTTTCTTTAATTTCTTCTTCTGTTATTTTTTATAGAAAAAGATATATAAGATCAGAATTAAATTTAAATCGTTTTATTTATTTAGTATTAATATTCGTTTTTTCAATAATATTATTAATTATTAGTCCTAATATTATTAGAATTTTTTTAGGTTGAGATGGTTTAGGATTAGTTTCATATTGTTTAGTAATTTATTATCAAAATTTAAAATCATTTAATGCTGGTATATTGACAGTTTTATCAAATCGAATTGGGGATGTAATATTATTAATAGTAATTGCTTGAATAATAAATTATGGAAGTTGAAATTATATTTTTTATTTAGAATTTATAAAAGAAGATTTATCCATGCAAATTATTAGTTGTTTAATTATCTTAGGGGCTATAACTAAAAGAGCACAAATTCCTTTTAGTTCATGATTGCCTGCTGCTATAGCAGCTCCTACTCCTGTATCTGCTTTAGTACATTCTTCTACCTTAGTAACAGCTGGGGTTTATTTATTAATTCGTTTTAGAAATTTATTAGAAGGTACTATTTTTTCTAAAATATTAATATTAATTTCTGGTTTAACTATATTTATAGCCGGAGTTTCAGCTAATTATGAATTTGATTTAAAAAAAATTATTGCATTATCAACATTAAGACAATTAGGCTTAATAATAAGAATTTTAAGAATAGGTTATTATGATTTGGCATTTTTTCATTTATTAACCCATGCTATATTTAAAGCTTTATTATTTATATGTGCGGGTATAATTATTCATATATTAAATGATAATCAAGATATTCGTTATATAGGTGGTTTAAGAGTGTACATTCCTATGACTTCTTTATGTATGAATATTTCTAATTTAGCTTTATGTGGAATTCCTTTTTTAGCTGGGTTTTATTCAAAAGATTTAATTTTAGAAATAGTTAGAATGAGAAATATAAATATTTTAATTTTTTTTTTATACTATTTTTCTACTGGTTTAACTATATTTTATACAATTCGGTTATTAATATATTTAATAATTAATGAATTTAATTTGTTAAGAGTATATCAATTATATGACGAAGATTATATTATATTAAATAGAATAATAATATTATTATTAATAAGAGTAATTTCTGGAAGATTATTAAGATGAATACTTTTTAATTACCCTTATATAATTTATTTACCTTTAAATTTAAAATTAATAGTAATTTATGTAGTTTTATTAGGAAGTTTTTTTGGTTATTTAATAAGATTAATGAATTTATTTTCTATAAATAAATTTATTATAACTTATAAATTAAGAAATTATTTAAGAATAATATGATTTTTACCAAATTTATCTACTTATGGATTAAATTATAAATTTTTAAATTTAGGTCAAATTTTAATAAAAACTGTTGATTTAGGGTGAAGAGAGTTTTATAGAGGACAGGGAATATTTATAATTTTAAAAAATAATTCAATTATTATAAATTTGTGACAAACAAACAATTATAAAATTTATTTATATAGATTTATTTTATGGATGTTATTTATAACTATATATTTATTAATAATTATTTATTTAAATAGCTTAAAAAGAGTTTAATATTGAAGATATTAAGGTGATTATATAAATCTTTAAATATTTATAAAAATATAAAATTTTATTTCTACATTGAAAATGTAAAGTTTTAAATAAACTATATAAATATATAAGAAATATTAATGATTTTAATCACTATAAATTAAGTTAGCAGCTTAATATTAAATATTTCTTAATTGGAATATAAATTCATTAATATCATTAACAGTGAAATACCTCTATTTTGGTTTCAATTAATTTATTTAAATAAGGAGTTATTACTCAAACTTTTAAGTCGAAATTAAATGCAATATTTGCTTCTTATTTAAGAAAAATTATTTATATAATATTTTTTGAATGCAAATCAAAAGTTTTTTTTAAACTATAATCCTAATAAGTTCAATTTAATATTTTTTGATTTCATTCATGAAATAATCCAATTAATAATATAATAATAAAAAATGATGATGAATAAAATCAAGAATTTATATTAGTTATTATAAAAGTTGGGATGATAGGGAAAATTAATGCAATTTCTACATCAAAAATTAAAAAAATAATTGTAATTAGAAAAAAATGTAATGAAAAAGGAATTCGAGGTAGTGATTTTGGATCAAATCCACATTCAAAAGGAGAACATTTTTCTCGATCTGATAAAGATTTTTTTGAGAGAATTATTGAAATTAATATAAATAAATTTGATACAAAAAAAAATAATATGGAAATTAATAATAAAATTTTAATTATTTATATTAAAATTATTAAACTTTTTGATTGGAAGTCAAATATACTATATATATTATATAAATAATTAATTACCTCATCAATAAATAGAAATGTAAAGGAATAATCAGACTACATCTACAAAATGTCAGTATCAAGCTGCAGCTTCAAATCCAAAGTGATGATTTCTGGAAAAATGTGAAGATAAATGACGAATAAAACATGTTAAAAGAAAAATAGTTCCAATAATTACATGTAAACCATGAAATCCGGTTGCTATAAAAAATGTTGAACCATAAATTCTATCTGAAATGGAAAATGAAGCTTCATAATATTCATAAGCTTGAAGAATAGAAAAATAAAATCCTAATAGAATAGTAATTAATAAACTTTGAGATATTTGTGAAAAATTATTTTTTATAATTGCATGATGAGCTCATGTAACAGTTAATCCTGATGTAATTAAAATAATAGTGTTTAACAAAGGAATTTGAAATGGATTAAAGGGGTTAATATTTATAGGTGGTCATATAGTTCCAATTTCAATATTAGGTGCTAAACTTCTATGAAAAAAAGCTCAAAAAAAAGAAATAAAAAAAAAAATTTCAGAGATAATAAATAATAATATTCCTCAACGTAAACCTTTTGATACTAAAATAGTATGTTTTCCTTGATAAGTTCCTTCTCGGCAAATATCTCGCCATCATTGGTATATAGTTAAAATAATAATGATATATCCAAGAATTAATAAATTTATATTAAAATTATGGAATCATTTTACTAAACCAGTAACTAAAGTTATAGTTCCAATAGCTCCTGTTAGAGGTCAAGGACTATAATCTACTAAGTGGAATGGATGATTATGAAAATTTTTTGACATTAATTTGTTTCTCTAGAATATAAGGTTCTTAGAATTGAAATAACATAGGATTGAATAATTGCAACAGCACTTTCTAATGTTAATAAAATAATTTGAGTTATAATTAAAAAAATTAATAAATAATTATTTAAAATATTACCAGTATTACTTAATAATGTTAATAATAAATGACCTGCAATTATGTTTGCAGTAAGACGAATAGCTAAAGTTCCAGGACGAATTAAATTTCTAATTGTTTCAATTAAAACTATAAAAGGTATTAAGATAGTTGGTGTTCCTTGGGGAATTATATGAATAAATATATGTTTTGTATTATTAATTCATCCAAATAGCATAAATCTAATTCATAAAGATAAAGATAAAGATAAAGAAATAGTAAGATGACTTGTTCTAGTAAAAATGTAAGGAAATAGTCCTAAAAAATTATTAAAAAGAATATATGAGAATAATGAAATAAAAATGAAAGTTGATCCTTTATTATTTTTTATGTTAAGTAAAATTTTAAATTCATTATGAAGATTTATAATTACAAATTTTCAAAAAAAAAAATGACGATTAGGTAATAATCAAAATGAAAAAGGAATAAATATTAAACCTAATATTGTTCTAATTCAATTAATTGATAAATTTAATAAATTTGTAGATGGGTCAAAAATTGAAAATAAATTATTTATCATTTTCAATTAAAAAATTTTTTTTTTAAATTTTTAAATTTATTATTTTTATTATTTATATTTAAATTAAAAAAAATATAATAATTCATAGTATTATATATAATAAAAATACATAAAAAAAAAATAAAATAAAATAATCAATTAATAGGTATTATTTGAGGAATAAAAGAATATTACAATGTAATAATTTAAATTTGACATATTTATGTTATTAATTTAACTAATCCTTTCATTAGAAGTAATTGCTAATTTACTATATATTGGTTTAAGAGACCATTACTTGCTTTCAGTCATCTAATGAATAATTATTAATTCAATTAATGAAATTTTTTATAGAAATTCTTTCAATTACAATAGGCATAAATCTATGATTTGCTCCACAGATTTCTGAACATTGTCCAAAAAAAATTCCTGGTCGATTGATAAAAAAATTAGTTTGATTTAATCGACCAGGATTTGCATCTACTTTAACTCCTAAAGAAGGAATAGTTCAAGAATGAATTACATCTGTTGCTGTCACTAAAATACGAATTTGATTATTTATAGGTAAAATAATTCGATTATCTACATCTAATAATCGAAATTTATTTAAGGAATCATTATTATTAATTATATAGGAATCAAATTCAATATTATTAAAATCAGAATATTCATAACTTCAATATCATTGATGCCCAATAGATTTTAATGTAATTAACGGGTTATTTAATTCATCTAATAAATATAATAAACGTAAAGAAGGAAGAGCAATAAAAATTAAAGTGATAGCTGGTAAAATAGTTCAAATTAATTCAATTATTTGACCTTCTAATAAGAATCGATTAATGAATTTATTAAAAAATAAATTTATTATTAAATATATAACTAAAATAGTAATTATAATTAAAATTATAAGAGTATGATCATGAAAAAAAATTATTTGTTCTATTAATGGAGAGGCTCCATTTTGTAAATTTAAATTAGATCAAGTTGCCATTTCTAAAAAAAGGAGTTCCTTTATAAATGGGGTTTAAATCCATTACATGTATTCTGCCATATTAGAAAATACTTATAATAGGCAGTTCGTTATATGAATGTTCAGCAGGAGGAAGATTTTGGTATCACTCAATAGAAGAAGGTATATTTATTGAAAAAATAATAAAATGTTTATTAATTATAGATTCTCAAATAATTATTATAATTATGATTGTTCCAATTAAAGAAATATAAGATCCTAAGGATGAAATGATATTTCAAGAAAGATAATTATCTGGGTAATCTGAATATCGACGAGGTATTCCAGCTAAACCTAAAAAATGTTGAGGAAAAAAAGTTAAATTTACTCCAATAAATATAGTAATAAATTGAATTTTAAGATAAAATGGATTTAATATTAATCCTGTAAATAGAGGATATCAATGAATAAATCCCCCTAAAATTGCAAATACAGCTCCTATTGATAAAACATAATGGAAATGTGCTACAACATAATAAGTATCATGAAGAATAATATCAATAGATGAATTAGCTAAAATTACTCCAGTTAAACCTCCTACAGTAAATAAAAATACAAATCCTAATCTTCATAATATAGAAGGACTATAGTTAATTTGTGTACCATATAATGTTGCTAATCAACTAAAAATTTTAATACCTGTAGGTACAGCAATAATTATAGTTGCTGAGGTGAAATAAGCTCGAGTATCAATATCTATCCCAACTGTAAATATATGATGAGCTCATACAATAAATCCTAATAAACCAATTGCTATTATAGCATAAATTATTCCTAAAGATCCGAAAGTTTCTTTTTTCCCTCTTTCTTGAGAAATGATATGTGAAATTATACCAAATCCTGGTAAAATTAGAATATATACTTCGGGATGTCCAAAAAATCAAAATAAATGTTGATAAAGAATTGGGTCCCCTCCTCCAGCAGGGTCAAAAAAAGAGGTATTTAAATTTCGATCAGTTAATAATATAGTAATTGCACCAGCTAAAACTGGTAATGATAATAATAATAATAAAGCAGTAATTCCTACTGCTCACACAAATAAAGGTATTTGATCAAATGACATATTATTAATTCGTATATTGATAATTGTTGTAATAAAATTAATTGCTCCGAGGATAGAGGAAATTCCTGCAAGATGAAGAGAAAAAATAGCTAAATCAACAGAAGATCCTCTATGGGCAATATTAGAGGAAAGAGGGGGGTAAACTGTTCATCCTGTTCCTGCTCCGTTTTCAACAATACTTCTAGAAATTAATAAAGTTAATGATGGGGGTAGTAATCAAAATCTTATATTATTTATACGTGGGAAAGCTATATCAGGGGCTCCTAATATTAAAGGAATTAATCAATTACCAAATCCTCCAATTATAATTGGCATAACTATGAAAAAAATTATAATAAAGGCATGAGCTGTAACAATAGTATTATAAATTTGATCATCTCCAATTAGTGACCCAGGATTACCTAATTCTGTACGAATTAATAAACTTAAAGAAGTTCCAATTATTCCTGCTCACACACCAAAAATAAAATATAAAGTTCCAATATCTTTATGATTTGTTGAATATATTCATTTTCGCTAATAAAATGGCTGAGTTATAAGCGATAAATTGTAAATTTATTTACGGGGTAGGCCTCTTTTATTAAGTCTTATATTCAAAAATGATATGAAATTGCAAATTTTAAGGAGTAAATAATTACTAAGGCTTAAAAGATGATTCCTTTATAAATAATTTTGAAGATTATTAGTTTAATTTAACTTAAAACCTTATATAAAATATAAAGTATTAAAAATTAAACCTCTAAAAGAAATAAAAGAAAATATATTAATATATTTAAATATATTATTTTTAATATAAATTTTAAATCATTTTAATTTAAAAAAATTTAATAAGATAGATAAATAAACAATTCGAATATAAAAAAATAATATAATTAAACTTGATATTAAAAAAATAAAATTAATTAAATATAAATTATTATATATTAAATAATTAATAATTATTCACTTTGGGAAAAATCCTAAAAATGGGGGTAGACCTCCTAAAGAAAAAAAATTAATAAATAATGAAATTTTTAATAAAATATTTAAATTTAAATTAATAATTTGATTAATATAATAAACATTTAATAAAAAAAATATAAAACATGTAATTAAAATTAAAAATGTATAAAAAATGAAATATATAAGTCACAAATTTTCACTAATTATTATTGCTGCTAATAATCATCCTAAGTTATTGATTGAAGAAAACGCTATAAGTTTACGAATTGAAGTTTGATTAAATCCTCTTAAAGCTCCAATAATTACATTTATAATTATAATAATCATAATAAATTCATTATTAAAATAATAAGACAAAAGAATTATGGGGGAAATTTTTTGTCATGACATTAAAATAAAACAATTAAATCAATTTATACCTTCTATAATATTAGGGAATCAAAAATGGAAGGGGGTAGCTCCTATTTTTATTAATAAAGAAGAATTAATTATAATTGAAAATAAATTATTAATTTCAAAATTTTTTATAAAAAATATTTTAAATAAAATAATAAATAGAAAATTAATAGAAGCAATAGATTGCACTAGAAAATATTTTAATGATGCTTCTGTTCTTATAAGATTTTTATTATTTGAAATAAGGGGGATAAATCTTAATAAATTAATTTCTAATCCAATTCAACATCCTATTCAAGAATTAGCTGAAATTGAAATTAAACTTCTAAAAAATAAAATAAATATAAAGAATATTTTATTAGAATTAATTATAAAAAAAATTTAAAATAATATATTTATATATTAAATTGAATTTTAAATTCAATAATTATATTTTAGTGTAAGATGCACAATAATTTTTGATATTATTAGATTTAGTTTAATTCTAAAAAATATAATAAAGGTAAAATTTTACATAATTTATCCTATCAGAATAATCCTTTTATCAGGCACTTTATTAAGAAAAAGGATATCTTTATATTTGAGGTATGAGCCCAAAAGCTTAAATTTAGCTTATTCTTAA